TTTCCCGAAACATAACCTAGAATCAGATCCTCATTATCTAACCGAACCCGGAACATGCCGTTGGGAAGCGATTCAGTAATTAAACCTTCATGAATCCATTTTTGTTCTTTCATTCCAGGTAAAGCCCCCTTGAGGTATTAACTAATGGAGGAGAAACGATATTAAACAACTCACCCCTCTTTCTTTTTTTTTTCAAATAGGAAGAGGTTTCAGATTTCATTTGGATATTAAATGGATTACCATATATAACATAAAATTTCTCCGCCGATTCTTTCTAGTCGAGCCTCCCGATCTGTCATTATACCCCGAGAAGTGGAAATAATTACAATCCCTATTCCACCTAAAATTCTAGGAATTCGTTGAGAGTTAGAATAGATTCGTAGGCCGGGTCGGCTGATCCGTTTTAAATTTAACAAATTTCTATAAGGCCTTTTCCTATTCCTGCTATGTCGCAAGGTTAAAACCAAAAAATTTTGGTTTTTTTCTCGATGTTTTCTGACGTTTTCGATAAAACCTTCTCGGAAAAGTATTTTAACAATATTTTCGGTAATATTAGTAGATACTATGCGAACAACTCTTTTTCTATCCATATCAGCATTTCGTATAGAGGTTATTATCTCACCAATAGTGTCTCTACCCATGATGAACTAAAACTTGTGGCGTACAAAAATTGGATATAATTAACATGTTTTTTTTTTATTGGTTTATAAATATAAATTTTTCAAGGTATATGCGCGAAACACAAGCTACGAATTAATCTAGTTCTTAATCTGTCCCCCCTTCCCTTCAAATCTAAATACCCCAAAAATGCAGATCTCTTTTTTTATAATACTTCGGGAGCTAATGAAACTATTTTAGTAAAATTTAATTGCCTCAATTCGCGGGGGATTGCCCCAAAAATTCTAGTTCCTTTTGGATTTCCTTCTTGATCAATCACAACTGCAGCATTGTCATCATATCGTATTATCATACCGCTGTCACGTTTAAGTTCTTTACAGGTACGAACAATTACAGCTCTGACTACTTCTGATTTTTTTAGGGGCATATTTGGTACTGCTTCTTTGATCACAGCAACAATAACGTCACCAATATGAGCATATCGGCGATTACTAGCTCCTATGATTCGAATACACATCAATTTCCGAGCCCCACTGTTATCCGCTACATTTAAATGGGTTTGAGGTTGAATCATATAAATTTTTGAATCTATTCTTCCAATGCAAAGAATGAAGAAAATAAAAGAAATATTGCTTGTCTAAGTTTAAAAAAGAAATAGGTGATTTTGTTTCTTACCCAAGACTCATTTCTGTACGTTCTACATTTTTATCCCAAAATAATTATTCCGAAATAATAAATTGAGTTCGTATAGGCATTTTGGATGCTGCTATTAAAATAGCCCTTTTAGCTATATTTTCGGTTACTCCACCTATTTCATATAGTATTCGCCCCGGTTTAACAACAGCTACCCAATATTCAGGGGATCCTTTCCCTGAACCCATACGTGTTTCAGCAGGTCTTACTGTAACTGGTTTATCTGGAAAGAGACGGACCCATATTTTTCCACCACGGCGTGCATTTCGTGTCATTGCCCGGCGACCTGCTTCAATTTGTCTCGATGTGATCCAAGCGGGTTCAAGTGCCTGAAGAGCATATTTACCAAAACAAATATGATTACCTCGATAAGAAATTCCCTTCATTCTTCCTCTGTGCTGTTTGCGGAATCTAGTTCTTTTGGGGTTATAGTTGATGGTTGTTTCGGAATTTCATCTCTACTACAGAGTTGGACGTGAGAGTTTGTTCTCATCCAGCTCCTCGCGAATAAAAGTATTCAAAATAGAATTTCAATTTATTTGAATAGCTATTAGAACGTTTTTCTAAAAATTTTTATTTTTTTCTAACGTCCTAATAAATCTTTATTGTCTTTTGTCCTTTAGTCGGGTTTACCAATTCAAAAAAGAGGGTTTTCACGGGCGAATATTTACTCCTGCACTCTCTATTTGAGTCCTAGTACTTCTTCGTCACTTTTCCGAATAGATTAATAGGTTTCTGGTTCATTTCGCCATCCTAACGAGTGAATTATTAAGATTCATTTTTTGAATAAAATGTTTTGCATTCACAGGTTCTTTCGTTTCCACCACTTCGTACTAAATGATTAGGTCAGAATTTTACAACGGAGCTCAGAATCTAATTTATTCTTGAGTCAACTTTAGTTAGTCTTTATTGACTCGAAGCTCTTGAGTTTTTTCTTTTCTTCTATAAGATAAAAAAGAAATTCATGAAATATTTCATTATATATGAATCAATTAGTATTGATGCTTTATTACACTGTCTTTTATGAGATGACTCGTAGACCTTCCATATAGGAATTCGATATCATTGATGTTATTTTTTTTCTCTCTTTCTCTCATCCTTCCATTTATCCGCACCTTTCTTCTGTAATTTTGCTTTAAGTTTTAAAAAGTTAAAGTTTAATTATTTCAGTTGCTACAAAGATATGACT